GAAAACCCTTCCCTTTGCTCGGAAGAAAAGGAGGATCTGGACAAAATAGATGAAACGGAAGAGACCCGAGTGAATGGAAAGGAAAAAACAAAGGATGAATTTAACTTTCAAGAGGCACGCTATCAAGATAGCCCAGTTCATGAAGATTATGATCTGGATACCCATCAAGAGAATTTGGAATTGGGAAGACTGAAAGAAAAGAAAAATCAAAGTTATTATTGGTTTTGGGTTGAAAAAACTTTTGTCACTTTTTTTTTCGATTATAAACGATGGAATCGTCCATTACGATATATAGAAAATGATCAATTAGAAAATGCTTTACGCAATGAAATGTCACAATTTTTTTTTTATACATGTACAAGTGATGGGAAACAAAAAATATCCTTTATGTATCCTCCTAGTTTATCGACATTTTCAGAAATGCTAGAACGAAGAATTTCTTTGTACATAAGAGAAAAAATATATGACGAAAATCTTTCTAATTCTTGGATTTATACCAATGAAAAAAAAAAGTTAAATTTGAATAATGAATTGATAAATCGAATAAAAATTATAGAAAAAAATGAGGGATCTCCTAGTCTGGATAGGCTTGAAAAAAGAACCATATTATGCGATGATGAGAATAAAAAAAAATGCTTGCCAAAAGCATATGATCCTTTTTTCAACGGACCTTGTCGAGGAACACGAAAAAAACTCTATTCACATGCAATCATGAATCATTTAATTACTTATACAAATACAGAAGATTTAGTAGAAATTTTTTGGATAAATAAGATTCATGATCTACTTCTTAATGATTCCTTAGGAATTTACCGTCAATCATTTTTAAAAAAAACGGAAAAGTCCTTCATCTCAATTGATGAATTATCTTCTGAGTGCGGACACATTTTTAATTTTGAAAAATGTCCTTTATTGACAGAAGCAAAAATAATTGATTCAGAAAGTCAAGCAAAATCTTTGCAATTTGTATTCGATGTAATTACAAAAGATCAAAAAACAAAGAAAAAGAAAGATATTGGAATTAAAATAGAAGAAGTCAGTAAAAAGGTGTCTAGATGGTCATACAAATTAACCGAGGATTTGTTGGAAGAAGAGGAAAAAGAAAATGAAGAAGAATTAGAAGAAGAAGAGCATGAGATTCATTCAAGAAGAGCCAAACGTGTTGTAATTTATAACGATAATGATCAAAATACCAATTCTATTTCTAGTACTAAGAATGCTAGTAACAATGAGAAAAATGATAATAAAACGGAAGAGGAAGAGGAAGAGGAAGAGGAAGAGGAAGAGGTAGCTCTGATACGTTACTCCCAACAATCGTGTTTTCGTCGCAATCTAATCAAAGGATCCATGCGCGCTCAAAGACGTAAAACAGTTATTTGGGACCTCTTTCAAGTAAATGCGCATTCCCCACTTTTTTTGGACCGTATAGACAAAACATCTTTTTTTTATTCTTTTCATATTAATGAAATGAAGAATCTTATTTTGAGGAATTGGATGGGTAGAGAACGAGAATCTGAATTTAAAATTTTAGATTCCCATTTTGAAAATGAAGAGACAAAAGAAGAAAAGGATAAAAAAGAACGTATAGAAATATCAGAAGCTTGGGATACCTTTGTATTTATTCAAGCAATAAGAGGTTTAATGTTAGTAATCCAATCTTTTTTTAGAAAATACATTATATTGCCTTCATTTATAATAGCTAAAAATATTTTACGTATGTTATTATTTCAATTCCCCGAGTGGTACGAGGATTTGAAGGAATGGAATAGAGAAATGCATATTAAATGCACCTATAATGGTGTTCAATTATCAGAAACAGAATTTCCCCAAGATTGGTTAACAGACGGCATTCAGATAAAGATTCTATATCCTTTCTGTCTAAAACCTTGGCGAAAAGCTAAGGTACGATCTCATCATAGAGATCGAGGAGATTCAAAATATAAAAACAAAAATTTTTGTTTTTTAACAGTCTGGGGAATGGAAGCAGAACTTCCCTTTGGTTCTCCCCGAAAACGACCTTCTTTTTTTGAACCTATTTATAAAGAACTCAAAAAAAGAAATAGAAGGGTAAAAAATAAGATTTTACAAGTTATAAACTTTTTGAAGGAAAGAATAAAATCCTTTATATTTATAAAAGTTAGAAAAGAAAAAACAAAATGGGTCACTAAAATATTTATAGTTATCAAACTCATAATGAAAAAATTGGAAAAAATAAATCCAATTTTTTTATTTGAGTTGAGGAAAGAAAAAGTATATGAAATGAAGGAAAACGAAAAAGATTTACAAAAAAATAAAAAGATTCTTCGCGAATCATCTGTTCGAATTCGACCAAAAAATTGGTTAAATTATTCACTAATAGAAAGAAGAATGAAAGATCTTTCTGATAAGACAATAAAAATCAGGAATCAAATAGAACGAAACGAAAAAGAAAAAAAAAAAGATATAGTTCTAATTTATGATAATAAAAGGCCGGAATCTTTGAAAATCTTAAAAAGGAAAAATATCCGATTAATGCGTAAATCGCACTACTTTCTAAAATCATTCATTGAAAAAATATACATAGATATTTTACTATGTACCATTAGCATTCCTAAGATCAATGCACAACTTTTCTTTAAATCAAAAAAAAATATCTTTAATAAATCCATTTACAACAATAAAAGAAATAAAGAACAAGAAGGAATTGATGAAACAAATCAAAATACAATGAAGTTTCATTTTGGTTTGACTATAAAAAAGTTGTTTTCAAATACTTATAGTACTGAGAATAGGAATCCAAATTCCGATACTTATTGGAACTTATCTTCCCTATCTCAAGCATATGTATTTTACAAATTATCACAAACCCAATTACTTAATAAGGATCGCTTGAGACCTGTATTTCAATATAAAGGAAACTCTCCTTTTTTTAAGGAAAAATTAAAAGACTCTTGTATGATAATGATACACGGAATATTTGATTCCAAATCAAGACATAATAAAATTCATTCGTATGTAATGAACGAATGGAAAAACTGGTTAAAAGGTCATTATCAATACGATCCATCTCAAAAAAAATGGTCTCGATTAGTAACTAAAGAATGGCGAAATAGAATCAATCAACGCTGTATGATTCAAAACCAAAACAAGGAATCAATCCAATTGGATTTATATAAAAAATACCAATTCATTCATTCCATGAAAAAAAATAACTATGCAGCGGATTCTTTTATGAGTCAAAAAGAAAAATGGAAAAAAAATCACAGATATGATCTTTTATCATCTAAATACATAAGTCCTCCTAATTCATATATTTCTGGATCAACATTAGAATTTGAAATAAACGGGGATCGAGAAATTCCATATCATTTCAATACATCGAAACCCGAATCATTTTATGTATTAGTAAGTATACCTAGTAATAATTATCTAGAAAAAGGATATATTATTGATAGGAATATAAATTTGGATAGAAAATATTTTGATTGTAGAATTCCTCATTTTTGTTTTAGAAAGAATATTGAGATCTGGACCAATGCACATATTGGCATGACGATTCATAAAAATACTAAGACTGAAATTCCAAATTTAAAAAAAATGAAAAAAAAAGATCTTTTTTCTACTACGGTTCGTCAAGACATCAAACCATGCAATCAAAAAAGAAACTTTTTTGATTGCATGGGAATGCATCAAGAGGGGTTCTCTGATACTGCATCAAATCATAATACTATATCCAATCTCGAATCTTGGTTCTTCCCAGAATTTGTGCAACTTTTTAACATATATAAGATTCAACCTTGGATCATTCCAATCAAATCACTCTTTTTTCATTTTAATAAAAATGAAAAAAGAAATATAAATACAAAGAAAAATCCTCATGAATCGTCTAATAAAAAAGATCTTGAATTAGTAAATTACAAGCAGGAAGAACAAGAACAACAGGATCAAGGAAATCTTATATCGAATCTACGAAAACAAAAGAATAAAAAAGCTGTTGAAGAAGATTACGCAAGATTAGACATAGAAATTCAAAAGGGTAGAAAAAAAAAAAAATCTCAATATAAGAGAAAAAAACAAACGGAACTAGATTCCTTTTTGAAAAAATATTTCCTTTTTCAATTAAGATGGGCTGATCCCTTGAATCAAAGAATAATGAACAATATTAGGGTATATTGTCTCCTACTTAGACTGATAAACCCAAAGGAAATTGCCATATCCTCGATTCAAAGAGGTGAAATAAATCTAGACGAAATGCTAATTCAAAAGGAGCTAGTTCTTACAGAATTGATAAGAAAGGGAATATTTATTATTGAACCAATTCGTCTATCTATAAGAAGGGACGGAAAATCTATTGTATATCAAACTATGGATATTTCATTGGTTGAGAAGAAGAAGCACCAAACAAATAGAAAATACGCAAAAAAAAGACATATTGAGAAAGAGGGGTTTGAAAAATCCATTCCACGATACAGCCACTTATTTTTTAGTGAAGACAAAAATCATTATGATTTCCTTATTCCTGAAAATATTCTATCTCCTAGGCATCGGAGAGAATTTCGAATTCTAATTTGTTTCAATTCACGGAATTGGAATGTTTTGGATAGAAATCCAAGATTTTGCAATGAAAAGAAAATAAAAAACTGTGGACAATTTTTGAATCAGAACAAGCATATTAACACCGATGCAAAAAATTTCATTAAATTCAAATTGTTTCTTTGGCCCAATTATCGATTAGAAGATTTAGCTTGTATGAATCGTTATTGGTTTGATACCAATAACAGCAGTCGTTTCAGTATGTCAAGAATACATATGTATTCACAATTCAGAATGAATTCAATTCAAATGCAAAATTAAAAAATTTTTATTTTTCTATTTTTTTTTATATTTTATAGTGGATTTCCTACATATCGTGTGACATATTCTGTAGATGAAAGCCGAAATATATAGACTGTATAACATTAGAATTTCTAACACATGATGCTGATTTCATAGTGTATCCATTTTCACTAGGAGTAGCAGAATCTTTTTAGTTTAAGTAAAACTAAATCGTTCTATTTCGTGAATGCATATATTTATCAGACCCTTTTTATCCAATATCCAAATCCAATTTTCAATTGGATAAAATATACAAAACAAATAAACATAAATACATAAACAAAAAACAAATTAGTATATATTAGTATATGAATAAATGAAATCCAATTTCGATTTATACTAGATGAAAATAACTGTCATAATAAATCTTATTATTTTTCCTGATCGGTAAAATTCACAGAAAATCAAAATTTTAATTTATTTTATGGTCAAAAATTCATTTATCTCAGTTATTCCACAAGAAGAAAAAGACGAAAATAGTGGGTCTGTTGAATTTCAAGTATTCCATTTCACCAGTAAGATACGGAGACTTACTTCACATTTAGAATTGCACAAAAGAGATTTTTTATCACAAAGGGGTCTGCGAATAATTCTGGGAAAACGTCAACGATTATTGACTTATTTGTCAAAGAAAAATAAAGTGCGTTATAAGAGATTAATGGATCAGTTAGATATTCGGGAACCAAAAACTCGTTAATTGAAATTCAATTTATTATTTGAGTTTCTTATTATTTATTATTAGCCTTGTTATTTTTTTTTTTTTTTTTTTTATTAATTATTTATATTATATTTAATTATTTTAATTATTTTATAATAATTATAATAATTGATAATAATTATTTAATATTTAATAATATAATAGTTTTATTTTCTATTTATATTATAGTTATTTTTTATATTATTTTTATATTATAGTTATAATATTAGAATATTCTTATTTTCATTTTATTGATTTTTTTTTGATAGAATTTACATTTTATATATGACTATATGAATATGAATAGGATTATTTAGAATTACTAGAATTATACTAAATTCAATTTAAATTAGGATATATATATATATGAAAAATGAAAATCTAATGAAAATAGAATATATTTAATATTAAGAAAATAAACATGATTCGTATGTACAACTCATATTTCATGGTTATTCAAACGTAAATCAAAGGATCTTGGCCCTTTCTCATAAACAGATTTGAAAATCTATTGATTCTAGAAATTTTCAAAAATCATTGATTCGTCTGGTATCTACAATAGAAAATATATGATTTCCATCATTTTCTAATTAAAATTTTATCAGATCGAAAATCTTTTGTGTTCAAAACTGAAATTTATAGACCCAATGTCGCATTCAGTAAAAATTTATGATACATGTATAGGGTGTACCCAATGTGTACGAGCTTGTCCCACGGATGTATTAGAAATGATACCTTGGGACGGATGTAAAGCTAAGCAAATTGCTTCCGCGCCAAGAACCGAGGATTGTGTAGGTTGTAAGAGATGTGAATCCGCTTGCCCAACGGATTTTTTGAGTGTCCGTGTTTATTTATGGCATGAAACAACTCGCAGCATGGGTCTTTCTTATTGATATGTAACAAAAAACTCCCCTTGAATCATTTGATTCCTCTTTACCGAGAAAACTCCGTACTCGAGAAAAGAAAATATATTATTCTTCTCCCGAGCACGGAGTTTTCTGGTCAAAATTTATCTTGTCTTTATCACGAGTTATTTTCCTTGGTTAACAATACTTCTGGTTTTGCCGATATTTGCGGGTTCTTCAATTGTCCTTTTCCTTCATAAAGGAAATAAGGCCTATAGGAGGGATACTATATGTATATGTATCCTGGAGCTCCCTCTAATGACCTATGTATTTTGTTCCAATTGGACGATCCATTAAACCAATTGAAGGAAGATTCTAAATGGATAAATATTTTTTTATTTTCACTGGAGACTGGGAATCGATGGACTTTCCATAGGACCCATTTTACTGACAGGATTTCTCACTTGAACCAACAAACATTAGATTTCGAAAAATTAGCTAATCAATCATATCCCGCAGCATTGGAAATAATATTCCATTTTGGTTTTCTTATAGCTTATGCTGTCAAATCGCCGATGATACCCCTACATACATGATTACCAGATACCCACGGGGAAGCGCATTACAGTACATGTATGCTTCTAGCTGGAATCTTATTAAAGATGGGAACATATGGATTGATTCGGATCAATATGGAATTGTTAGCTCACGCTCATTCTAAATTCTCTCTCTGGTTGATCATAGTAGGAATAATACAAATCTTTTATGCAGCTTCAACATCTCTTGGTCAACGCAATTTTTAAAAGCATATTGCCTATTCTTACGTATCTCATATGGGTTTCATAATTATAGGAATTGGTTCTATAACTGGCATGGGACTCAATGGAGCCATTTTACAAATACTCTCTCATGGATTGATCGGTGCTGCACTTTTTTCTTAGCAGAAACGAGTTGGGATAGAATACGTTTTGTTTATCTCGACGAGATGGTGGGGAATATCTATCCCAATGGAAAAAATATTTATATTTACCATGTTTAGTAGTTTCTCGATGGCTTCTCTTGTATTACCAGGAATGAGTGGTTTTGTTGCAGAATTCTTAGTCTTTTTTGGAATAATTACTAACCAAAAATATCTTTTCATGCCAAAAATGTTAATTACTTTTGTAATAGCAATTGGAATGATATTAACTCCTATTTTTTTATTGTCTATGTTACGTCATATTTTCTATGAATACAAGCTATTCAATATACCAAACTATAAATTTTCATATTCTGGACCGCGAAAACTATTTCTTTCGATCTGTATCTTTCTACCTGTAATAGGAATTGAGATTTATCCTGATTTCGTTCTTCCGTTATCGGTTGACAAGGTACAAGTTATATTAGCTAATAATTTTTCTTATTTTTATAGAAAATAGATACTAATTCTTTTTATAGCTTAGAAAATTCTAATTAATTAGAAGGAAAGTCTTATAATTCTTTGACTTTCATCTTTTCACGATTCTTCATTGTACAATGAAAAAAATGAAGAGTGAATTAGAATTGTAATGAAATACATCTAGAGTTTTTGAGAACCATTTGAATAATTCCTCCATTCAAACGGTTTTCAAAAACTCGCACAAATACTCATTGTCTATCAGACGATGTTTTTATGTGTTCTTCATGTAGTTTATTTTATTCAATTAGATATAAATGGGAATGAACCATAACTATGGAACCCGATTCCTAATAGATTGATCCCAAAATAGCATATCCAAATTAGGAGAAATCCTATAGAAGCCACAAATGCCGAATTTGTGCCTTGGTCTTGCAATTTGTTATTTGTTCTAATATGTAAATAGATTGCAAATATGGTCCAAGTAATAAATGCCCAAGTTTCCTTAGGATCCCAATTCCAATAAGAACCCCATGCTTCATTAGCCCATACTGCTCCAGAAAGAATGCCTATGGTTAAAAAGGTAAACCCTAAACTAATGACACGATAACTCCAATAATCCAAACGCTGAATTAATTGATATTTGTAAAAATTTCGAAATGAGAGAAAAGAAGTCTTTTTAAATACACTTTCTTTTTCGTTCAAATATTCTATCGTACCAACAAAGAAAAATGACTTCCTTAAGCTTATAAAATTCTTGTTAAAAAAAAAATCGATATTTTTTCGAAATGTAATCACTATAAGAGCAACTGATAATAATGATCCGCATAAAAGAACTGCATAGCTCAATAGCATCATACTGACATGCATCATTAACCAGTGAGATTGTAAAGCAGGTACTAATATTGCGGATTGATGCATTTCAATTGAAAGACCTGACGTGGCAAAACCTTGGGTAAAAATGGCACTTGGTGCAGTTATTGTGCTTAAATAATTTTTATGATTCCCAAGATATGGAATCATATGAATAATGGAGAAACTCCACGAAAGGAAGATTAATGATTCATATAAGTTACTTAAGGGAAAATGTCCTGAAGAAATCCAACGAATAACTAAAAACCCTGTTATAGAGAAAAAAGTAGCTATCATCCCCTTTTCTGACGAATTACGCAATCCTTCTATTTCATAGACTAATAAGTTCATCAAATGAATCATAATCACAATTGAGATGATCGAAAAGGAAATATGAGTTAATATATGTTCTAAGGTCACAAATATCATAAACATAAAAAAGAGTCCCTATTAAATAATAAATAATTGAAATTGGAGATTAAAATAAATAAATAAATAAAAAAAAAAAAAAAAAATACAATATACATTAATAATACATTAGTAAATGTCAATTATTTGTCTTCCAAGTCAAAAATAGAAAATTTGAAGTTCTTTGAGACATATCAATTAAGATTTTTAAAAACGTTTTTTTGTCCAAAAAAAAAACTTTTTGACTGTCCGGTAGAAAAAGATTTAGCTAAAGAAAAAGCTTTTACTGCCGCTAAAGAGCCTTTTTTTTTCCAAGGATTTCTACGAATATGCTTTTTTGACATAGAAGTACGTTTTTTTGGAACTGCCATTCAAAGATAGGTGACTCATTTTTCTCGTTGTATGTGAAAGACATATATTGTTCAAAATGGATTACTCTTTATTAGTCATTACCTATAGTGATTCCATCAATATCAATAATATAAGAGCATAACTTTGAAAAATAAATAAATAAAAAACGAATTAAAATTCAATATCAATATTCTTTATTCTTTAATATTCAATAAAAAATAAATATAAAATATAAAGAGATCCATAATTGAACTATAATAAATTAATAAATCCTAAATCTATAAAACATAAATATAAATGGAAATATATAAAATATCTATAAATTTTATAATCTTACATAAATACAATCTAATGTTAAGGGAAAATAGAATTATTAAAAATAATTCTATTAAAATGAAATAATAATATATAATTATATAATATATATACAATACAATTCTAATTATCTAAATTTTAATAGAATTTTATGCCGCCACTCGGACTCGAACCGAGATGCTCTAGCACTGCTTCCTAAGAGCAGCGTGTCTACCAATTTCACCATGGCGGCTTACCTGAAAGAATAATAGTAAATTCATGTTGAATTGTCTATATTCAATAGAGTTTAGGAAACAATGAAGCAAAATGCATTTCCATTCATATGGAAATTCTCAAGTTCAATATCAAGAATATTCAGTTAGTATTTTCGTAAGTTCAGTTTTCATAATAAACTTTTCCATTTATGTATTATAAACTATAACTATAACAGAAACCTAGCTTTTTTTATTTTATTATTGTTTTCTAATTATTTGGAATTAGAAATTATTATTATTATATTCTATATCTATATTATCTATATCTATATTATATATATTATAATTAATTATATATATTATAATTTTATAATTAGAATATTATTACATATATTATTATATATCATAATCATATTATATATTTAATATTTAATTATATTTAATATATATTTAATATTTAATTATATATTTTATTTAATTAATTATGTTTATAATTATATTTAATTTTATATTTTATATATTTATAATTTATATATATATATATAATATATATATATAATATAATATATAATATAATATAATATAATATATAATATAAGAAAATAATATAATATAAGAAATATAATATAAGAAATATAAGATAATATAAGATATATAAGATAATATAAGATAATATAAGAATATTAAGAATATTTTGTATAATATTTTTATTGATTATGGAATCTTTATATTATTGATATTGAATTTGATTGAATTCGTGAGAAGGTTTTTTCTTTCCTATTAATTGTACTTTTCGAAATATAAAAGCACAATTAGGATAAGACAACGAAAAATGTTAATATTTAATTATACTAAGATACTAAGATGTTGGGTGTCTAAATTATTAGAAAGAAAAAATATCGATTTTTTTTTTAACAAGAATTTTATAAGCTTAAGGAAGTCATTTTTCTTTGTTGGTACGATAGAATATTTGAACGAAAAAGAAAGTGTATTTAAAAAGACTTCTTTTCTCTCATTTCGAAATTTTTACAAATATCAATTAATTCAGCGTTTGGATTATTGGAGTTATCGTGTCATTAGTTTAGGGTTTACCTTTTTAACCATAGGCATTCTTTCTGGAGCAGTATGGGCTAATGAAGCATGGGGTTCTTATTGGAATTGGGATCCTAAGGAAACTTGGGCATTTATTACTTGGACCATATTTGCAATCTATTTACATATTAGAACAAATAACAAATTGCAAGACCAAGGCACAAATTCGGCATTTGTGGCTTCTATAGGATTTCTCCTAATTTGGATATGCTATTTTGGGATCAATCTATTAGGAATCGGGTTCCATAGTTATGGTTCATTCCCATTTATATCTAATTGAATAAAATAAACTACATGAAGAACACATAAAAACATCGTCTGATAGACAATGAGTATTTGTGCGAGTTTTTGAAAACCGTTTGAATGGAGGAATTATTCAAATGGTTCTCAAAAACTCTAGATGTATTTCATTACAATTCTAATTCACTCTTCATTTTTTTCATTGTACAATGAAGAATCGTGAAAAGATGAAAGTCAAAGAATTATAAGACTTTCCTTCTAATTAATTAGAATTTTCTAAGCTATAAAAAGAATTAGTATCTATTTTCTATAAAAATAAGAAAAATTATTAGCTAATATAACTTGTACCTTGTCAACCGATAACGGAAGAACGAAATCAGGATAAATCTCAATTCCTATTACAGGTAGAAAGATACAGATCGAAAGAAATAGTTTTCGCGGTCCAGAATATGAAAATTTATAGTTTGGTATATTGAATAGCTTGTATTCATAGAAAATATGACGTAACATAGACAATAAAAAAATAGGAGTTAATATCATTCCAATTGCTATTACAAAAGTAATTAACATTTTTGGCATGAAAAGATATTTTTGGTTAGTAATTATTCCAAAAAAGACTAAGAATTCTGCAACAAAACCACTCATTCCTGGTAATACAAGAGAAGCCATCGAGAAACTACTAAACATGGTAAATATAAATATTTTTTCCATTGGGATAGATATTCCCCACCATCTCGTCGAGATAAACAAAACGTATTCTATCCCAACTCGTTTCTGCTAAGAAAAAAGTGCAGCACCGATCAATCCATGAGAGAGTATTTGTAAAATGGCTCCATTGAGTCCCATGCCAGTTATAGAACCAATTCCTATAATTATGAAACCCATATGAGATACGTAAGAATAGGCAATATGCTTTTAAAAATTGCGTTGACCAAGAGATGTTGAAGCTGCATAAAAGATTTGTATTATTCCTACTATGATCAACCAGAGAGAGAATTTAGAATGAGCGTGAGCTAACAATTCCATATTGATCCGAATCAATCCATATGTTCCCATCTTTAATAAGATTCCAGCTAGAAGCATACATGTACTGTAATGCGCTTCCCCGTGGGTATCTGGTAATCATGTATGTAGGGGTATCATCGGCGATTTGACAGCATAAGCTATAAGAAAACCAAAATGGAATATTATTTCCAATGCTGCGGGATATGATTGATTAGCTAATTTTTCGAAATCTAATGTTTGTTGGTTCAAGTGAGAAATCCTGTCAGTAAAATGGGTCCTATGGAAAGTCCATCGATTCCCAGTCTCCAGTGAAAATAAAAAAATATTTATCCATTTAGAATCTTCCTTCAATTGGTTTAATGGATCGTCCAATTGGAACAAAATACATAGGTCATTAGAGGGAGCTCCAGGATACATATACATATAGTATCCCTCCTATAGGCCTTATTTCCTTTATGAAGGAAAAGGACAATTGAAGAACCCGCAAATATCGGCAAAACCAGAAGTATTGTTAACCAAGGAAAATAACTCGTGATAAAGACAAGATAAATTTTGACCAGAAAACTCCGTGCTCGGGAGAAGAATAATATATTTTCTTTTCTCGAGTACGGAGTTTTCTCGGTAAAGAGGAATCAAATGATTCAAGGGGAGTTTTTTGTTACATATCAATAAGAAAGACCCATGCTGCGAGTTGTTTCATGCCATAAATAAACACGGACACTCAAAAAATCCGTTGGGCAAGCGGATTCACATCTCTTACAACCTACACAATCCTCGGTTCTTGGCGCGGAAGCAATTTGCTTAGCTTTACATCCGTCCCAAGGTATCATTTCTAATACATCCGTGGGACAAGCTCGTACACATTGGGTACACCCTATACATGTATCATAAATTTTTACTGAATGCGACATTGGGTCTATAAATTTCAGTTTTGAACACAAAAGATTTTCGATCTGATAAAATTTTAATTAGAAAATGATGGAAATCATATATTTTCTATTGTAGATACCAGACGAATCAATGATTTTTGAAAATTTCTAGAATCAATAGATTTTCAAATCTGTTTATGAGAAAGGGCCAAGATCCTTTGATTTACGTTTGAATAACCATGAAATATGAGTTGTACATACGAATCATGTTTATTTTCTTAATATTAAATATATTCTATTTTCATTAGATTTTCATTTTTCATATATATATATATCCTAATTTAAATTGAATTTAGTATAATTCTAGTAATTCTAAATAATCCTATTCATATTCATATAGTCATATATAAAATGTAAATTCTATCAAAAAAAAATCAATAAAATGAAAATAAGAATATTCTAATATTATAACTATAATATAAAAATAATATAAAAAATAACTATAATATAAATAGAAAATAAAACTATTATATTATTAAATATTAAATAATTATTATCAATTATTATAATTATTATAAAATAATTAAAATAATTAAATATAATATAAATAATTAATAAAAAAAAAAAAAAAAAAAATAACAAGGCTAATAATAAATAATAAGAAACTCAAATAATAAATTGAATTTCAATTAACGAGTTTTTGGTTCCCGAATATCTAACTGATCCATTAATCTCTTATAACGCACTTTATTTTTCTTTGACAAATAAGTCAATAATCGTTGACGTTTTCCCAGAATTATTCGCAGACCCCTTTGTGATAAAAAATCTCTTTTGTGCAATTCTAAATGTGAAGTAAGTCTCCGTATCTTACTGGTGAAATGGAATACTTGAAATTCAACAGACCCACTATTTTCGTCTTTTTCTTCTTGTGGAATAACTGAGATAAATGAATTTTTGACCATAAAATAAATTAAAATTTTGATTTTCTGTGAATTTTACCGATCAGGAAAAATAATAAGATTTATTATGACAGTTATTTTCATCTAGTATAAATCGAAATTGGATTTCATTTATTCATATACTAATATATACTAATTTGTTTTTTGTTTATGTATTTATGTTTATTTGTTTTGTATATTTTATCCAATTGAAAATTGGATTTGGATATTGGATAAAAAGGGTCTGATAAATATATGCATTCACGAAATAGAACGATTTAGTTTTACTTAAACTAAAAAGATTCTGCTACTCCTAGTGAAAATGGATACACTATGAAATCAGCATCATGTGTTAGAAATTCTAATGTTATACAGTCTATATATTTCGGCTTTCATCTACAGAATATGTCACACGATATGTAGGAAATCCACTATAAAATATAAAAAAAAATAGAAAAATAAAAATTTTTTAATTTTGCATTTGAATTGAATTCATTCTGAATTGTGAATACATATGTATTCTTGACATACTGAAACGACTGCTGTTATTGGTATCAAACCAATAACGATTCATACAAGCTAAATCTTCTAATCGATAATTGGGCCAAAGAAACAATTTGAATTTAATGAAATTTTTTGCATCGGTGTTAATATGCTTGTTCTGATTCAAAAATTGTCCACAGTTTTTTATTTTCTTTTCATTGCAAAATCTTGGATTTCTATCCAAAACATTCCAATTCCGTGAATTGAAACAAATTAGAATTCGAAATTCTCTCCGATGCCTAGGAGATAGAATATTTTCAGGAATAAGGAAATCATAATGATTTTTGTCTTCACTAAAAAATAAGTGGCTGTATCGTGGAATGGATTTTTCAAACCCCTCTTTCTCAATATGTCTTTTTTTTGCGTATTTTCTATTTGTTTGGTGCTTCTTCTTCTCAACCAATGAAATATCCATAGTTTGATATACAATAGATTTTCCGTCCCTTCTTATAGATAGACGAATTGGTTCAATAATAAATATTCCCTTTCTTATCAATTCTGTAAGAACTAGCTCCTTTTGAATTAGCATTTCGTCTAGATTTATTTCACCTCTTTGAATCGAGGATATGGCAATTTCCTTTGGGTTTATCAGTCTAAGTAGGAGACAATATACCCTAATATTGTTCATTATTCTTTGATTCAAGGGATCAGCCCATCTTAATTGAAAAAGGAAATATTTTTTCAAAAAGGAATCTAGTTCCGTTTGTTTTTTTCTCTTATATTGAGATTTTTTTTTTTTTCTACCCTTTTGAATTTCTATGTCTAATCTTGCGTAATCTTCTTCAACAGCTTTTTTATTCTTTTGTTTTCGTAGATTCGATATAAGATTTCCTTGATCCTGTTGTTCTTGTTCTTCCTGCTTGTAATTTACTAATTCAAGATCTTTTTTATTAGACGATTCATGAGGATTTTTCTTTGTATTTATATTTCTTTTTTCATTTTTATTAAAATGAAAAAAGAGTGATTTGATTGGAATGATCCAAGGTTGAATCTTATATATGTTAAAAAGTTGCACAAATTCTGGGAAGAACCAAGATTCGAGATTGGATATAGTATTATGATTTGATGCAGTATCAGAGAACCCCTCTTGATGCATTCCCATGCAATCAAAAAAGTTTCTTTTTTGATTGCATGGTTTGATGTCTTGACGAACCGTAGTAGAAAAAAGATCTTTTTTTTTCATTTTTTTTAAATTTGGAATTTCAGTCTTAGTATTTTTATGAATCGTCATGCCAATATGTGCATTGGTCCAGATCTCAATATTCTTTCTAAAACAAAAATGAGGAATTCTACAATCAAAATATTTTCTATCCAAATTTATATTCCTATCAATAATATATCCTTTTTCTAGATAATTATTACTAGGTATACTTACTAATACATAAAATGATTCGGGTTTCGATGTATTGAAATGATATGGAATTTCTCGATCCCCGTTTATTTCAAATTCTAATGTTGATCCAGAAATATATGAATTAGGAGGACTTATGTATTTAGATGATAAAAGATCATATCTGTGATTTTTTTTCCATTTTTCTTTTTGACTCATAAAAGAATCCGCTGCATAGTTATTTTTTTTCATGGAATGAATGAATTGGTATTTTTTATATAAATCCAATTGGATTGATTCCTTGTTTTGGTTTTGAATCATACAGCGTTGATTGATTCTATTTCGCCATTCTTTAGTTACTAATCGAGACCATTTTTTTTGAGATGGATCGTATTGATAATGACCTTTTAACCAGTTTTTCCATTCGTTCATTACATACGAATGAATTTTATTATGTCTTGATTTGGAATCAAATATTCCGTGTATCATTATCATACAAGAGTCTTTTAATTTTTCCTTAAAAAAAGGAGAGTTTCCTTTATATTGAAATACAGGTCTCAAGCGATCCTTATTAAGTAATTGGGTTTGTGATAATTTGTAAAATACATATGCTTGAGATAGGGAAGATAAGTTCCAATAAGTATCGGAATTTGGATTCCTATTCTCAGTACTATAAGTATTTGAAAACAACTTTTTTATAGTCAAACCAAAATGAAACTTCATTGTATTTTGATTTGTTTCATCAATTCCTTCTTGTTCTTTATTTCTTTTATTGTTGTAAATGGATTTATTAAAGATATTTTTTTTTGATTTAAAGAAAAGTTGTGCATTGATCTTAGGAATGCTAATGGTACATAGTAAAATATCTATGTATATTTTTTCAATGAATGATTTTAGAAAGTAGTGCGATTTACGCATTAATCGGATATTTTTCCTTTTTAAGATTTTCAAAGATTCCGGCCTTTTATTATCATAAATTAGAACTATATCTTTTTTTTTTTCTTTTTCGTTTCGTTCTATTTGATTCCTGATTTTTATTGTCTTATCAGAAAGATCTTTCATTCTTCTTTCTATTAGTGAATAATTTAACCAATTTTTTGGTCGAATTCGAACAGATGATTCGCGAAGAATCTTTTTATTTTTTTGTAAATCTTTTTCGTTTTCCTTCATTTCATATACTTTTTCTTTCCTCAACTCAAATAAAAAAATTGGATTTATTTTTTCCAATTTTTTCATTATGAGTTTGATAACTATAAATATTTTAGTGACCCATTTTGTTTTTTCTTTTCTAACTTTTATAAATATAAAGGATTTTATTCTTTCCTTCAAAAAGTTTATAACTTGTAAAATCTTATTTTTTACCCTTCTATTTCTTTTTTTGAGTTCTTTATAAATAGGTTCAAAAAAAGAAGGTCGTTTTCGGGGAGAACCAAAGGGAAGTTCTGCTTCCATTCCCCAGACTGTTAAAAAACAAAAATTTTTGTTTTTATATTTTGAATCTCCTCGATCTCTATGATGAGATCGTACCTTAGCTTTTCGCCAAGGTTTTAGACAGAAAGGATATAGAATCTTTATCTGAATGCCGTCTGTTAACCAATCTTGGGGAAATTCTGTTTCTGATAATTGAACACCATTATAGGTGCATTTAATATGCATTTCTCTATTCCATTCCTTCAAATCCTCGTACCACTCGGGGAATTGAAATAATAACATACGTAAAATATTTTTAGCTATTATAAATGAAGGCAATATAATGTATTTTCTAAAAAAAGATTGGATTACTAACATTAAACCTCTTATTGCTTGAATAAATACAAAGGTATCCCAAGCTTCTGATATTTCTATACGTTCTTTTTTATCCTTTTCTTCTTTTGTCTCTTCATTTTCAAAATGGGAATCTAAAATTTTAAATTCAGATTCTCGTTCTCTACCCATCCAATTCCTCAAAATAAGATTCTTCATTTCATTAATATGAAAAGAATAAAAAAAAGATGTTTTGTCTATACGGTCCAAAAAAAGTGGGGAATGCGCATTTACTTGAAAGAGGTCCCAAATAACTGTTTTACGTCTTTGAGCGCGCATGGATCCTTTGATTAGATTGCGACGAAAACACGATTGTTGGGAGTAACGTATCAGAGCTACCTCTTCCTCTTCCTCTTCCTCTTCCTCTTCCTCTTCCGTTTTATTATCATTTTTCTCATTGTTACTAGCATTCTTAGTACTAGAAATAGAATTGGTATTTTGATCATTATCGTTATAAATTACAACACGTTTGGCTCTTCTTGAATGAATCTCATGCTCTTCTTCTTCTAATTCTTCTTCATTTTCTTTTTCCTCTTCTTCCAACAAATCCTCGGTTAATTTGTATGACCATCTAGACACCTTTTTACTGACTTCTTCTATTTTAATTCCAATATCTTTCTTTTTCTTTGTTTTTTGATCTTTTGTAATTACATCGAATACAAATTGCAAAGATTTTGCTTGACTTTCTGAATCAATTATTTTTGCTTCTGTCAATAAAGGACATTTTTCAAAATTAAAAATGTGTCCGCACTCAGAAGATAATTCATCAATTGAGATGAAGGACTTTTCCGTTTTTTTTAAAAATGATTGACGGTAAATTCCTAAGGAATCATTAAGAAGTAGATCATGAATCTTATTTATCCAAAAAATTTCTACTAAATCTTCTGTATTTGTATAAGTAATTAAATGATTCATGATTGCATGTGAATAGAGTTTTTTTCGTGTTCCTCGACAAGGTCCGTTGAAAAAAGGATCATATGCTTTTGGCAAGCATTTTTTTTTATTCTCATCATCGCATAATATGGTTCTTTTTTCAAGCCTATCCAGACTAGGAGATCCCTCATTTTTTTCTATAATTTTTATTCGATTTATCAATTCATTATTCAAATTTAACTTTTTTTTTTCATTGGTATAAATCCAAGAATTAGAAAGATTTTCGTCATATATTTTTTCTCTTATGTACAAAGAAATTCTTCGTTCTAGCATTTCTGAAAATGTCGATAAACTAGGAGGATACATAAAGGATATTTTTTGTTTCCCATCACTTGTACATGTATAAAAAAAAAATTGTGACATTTCATTGCGTAAAGCATTTTCTAATTGATCATTTTCTATATATCGTAATGGACGATTCCATCGTTTATAATCGAAAAAAAAAGTGACAAAAGTTTTTTCAACCCAAAACCAATAATAACTTTGATTTTTCTTTTCTTTCAGTCTTCCCAATTCCAAATTCTCTTGATGGGTATCCAGATCATAATCTTCATGAACTGGGCTATCTTGATAGCGTGCCTCTTGAAAGTTAAATTCATCCTTTGTTTTTTCCTTTCCATTCACTCGGGTCTCTTCCGTTTCATCTATTTTGTCCAGATCCTCCTTTTCTTCCGAGCAAAGGGAAGGGTTTTCTTCGTTGGATCCCTCTTGTTCCTGTTTAGTCTCCTTCGTTTCGGAAGTTGTTTCCACATCGCTTTCTTCCTTTCTTTCTTCCCCCTCTTCCGTTTCTGAAGTTTCTTTCTCTTTCAGTTTCTTAGTGACTGTAGGTGACGGCATTCTTCCTAAATAGTAGACAGAGGTGATAAATAAGAGAATACTAAAGATTCGAGCCATAGAATTTCGAAATTCTGACACAAGATACTTATTAGATCGAATAGAATGATTTTGCCGTATCCAGAATAATACCAATCCAACCCATTTCATGAAAAAAATGTGACCAATTAACCAACCAGCAAAACTACTTGTTAAAAATAAAATCTTGTTGTTGCATCGAAACATATAAATGTTGACTAATCTAGCTAACGTGGAACTTGGTAAAATGAAATGGTTGAATAATTGAAAAATTAGATTATTCAGGAATACACATTGAATGCTGAGATTACGCATTGAATTTCTGGTAGTAGATCCATAATAAAAAAAGTTTTTGTGATTGTTCCAGAAGAAATGAAACAAAAGATACGGTAGAACTAGGACAGTTATTGTATGAGGTCTACCCAATGCTAGATGCAGAGGCGCATAATAGATCGATATGAACATCATGAGCTGTCCCGCAATAAAACCAGTTGTTGCTGATAT